TAGAATAACCGTCCTTTTTTTGTGCCTAACAGGTATACATATAAAACTCCCTGTGCTTGCGGATTCATGAATTTTTAATAGATCTATGGGTTCTTGTTTAGCAATAAAAATAAAAAAAAAGGATTCTTAGTCTGTCAGCCGCAAAGGAAAAATCGTTCTTTGATGAAAAGTTTTCTATTTTTTATAGTTAGAATTGATTGGTCGTACCTATCCAATAATCTAATATGAATGACTCGCTATTCACTCGGGTTCTGAGTCATAATCATTATGTAGGAGAGATGGCCGAGTGGTTCAAGGCGTAGCATTGGAACTGCTATGTAGGCTTTTGTTTACCGAGGGTTCGAATCCCTCTCTTTCCGTACCTTCATCTAAATAACCAATGTTACTGGCTACAATGTATCAAATAATAAAGGAATAAAAATATTGCTGCCTATTTTATTTATTACTTCGACGAAAAGGGAGCAAAATAGCCGGAACCCCCCCCCTTTTTTTTGAGTTAGGTTTAAGTTTGACGGGAATAATATTCCACGACTAGCAATTCATTAATTTTCAAACCGACCCATTTATTATCTATTATTTGATTGACTAATCCTTTATATTGTAACGGCTGAAGAGTCAAATATTTTGGCAATTCCTCATGAGGGGATGAATCAAGATAATTTTGAATCAGAGTTCTAGATTTTTGTTCATCCTTCGCTGTAATAATATCTCGTGGTTTACAGCGATAACTTGGTATATCTACTATACGACCATTAACTAAAATATGTCTATGGTTAACTAATTGGCGGGCTCCAGGAATAGTCGACGCCATACCCAATCGAAAAAGGATGTTATCCAAACGCATTTCAAGTAATTGTAGTAAAACCTGGCCTGTTGAACCTTTGGCTTTTCCGGCGATACGTACATATTTAAGTAATTGTCGTTCTGTAAGACCATAATGAAAACGCAACTTTTGCTTTTCTTCTAGACGAATACGATATTGAGATCTTTTGCCGGAACGCGATTGATTTCGAAGATCACTTCCGGCTCTAGGCCTTTTACTAGTTAGTCCCGGTAAAGCCCCCAGACGTCGTATTTTTTTGAAACGAGGCCCTCGATAACGAGACATAAAGACTCCTTCATTTTTTATTTTATTGAAATTGGATTTCGCAGAATAAACCAAAATTAAAACTGAACTATAAATGAAGCAAAATCTACAGAAGTATTGTATTACAAAGAATAATGAGATAAATTGTATCAATATCCGAACTCTAGTTGTATTGTTATTGTATATAGAAAAATAAAAGAAAAGGATACTTTTCTTAATTTGTTGTGTAAAGATCTAACTCCTCAAAATTTTTATTCATAATTGGATCTTCCTACAACATAATAGATTGGTGACCCTTGGAAAAGGGGAGGAAGCCTTTTTTATTCTTATTATTTTCAGTATTCTTTCATGTCAAAGAGACGCTACGCTATCAATCATGTAAAAAATAAAACAAGTAGAGAGAAGCCAGCTATCGGAATCGAACCGATGACCATCGCATTACAAATGCGATGCTCTAACCTCTGAGCTAAGCGGGCTCATATAATAGAAATTGTACATGCATAGGAATTCAATAAATTACTGTAATTTTAGCTATTCATAATTATAATTACTATAACTCTAGATTCTAGATAAAGAATAGAAACCTAAAATATAGTAGAATATTTCAAATAAATATTCAATATTTATAGAAAGATAACGATTAAGAGACTGTAGCGATATATAATTTCTATTTTTTTATCAATTATATGTTCATTATCCTAATCTTAATTAAAGATTTGAATTTCAATTCAAAATCGTTTTTTTAGGATCTTGTCTATTACTATATATATATATATTATTATTTATATAAAATATATTTATATATAAAATCTTAATCTTATCGAATTAATAGAAAGATTAGTTATAGAAATGATATTAATAATTAAGAGTACTGATTAATACTGAATTAATTATCATTAATTAATAAGGTATTAAGGAAATAAAAAAAGAATCAAAATAAAATGAAAGAAAAAGAAAGATGTAATCCAGATCATAATGCAACATTCCTCTGCTTTTACTCATAAAGGTGAAAGCTAATTTCATTCATATCATAAAAGAAAAGATGAAGCTAAGACAAAAAAATCGACCGTTCAAGTATTAAAAATTGGATGGGAAAAATGAGAGTAAAAGAAGACTATATATGTGGTATATATCCAACTATATTGAATTGTGGGTACAGAAATGATAGAATCATTTCTGATTGTGCCAGATATTGGTCTCCGATAGAAATGAAAAAAGATGGGCAAAAAGGGAAATAACAGGAAACATTTTTTGATATAGGAATCCGTGTCTAATCAATTCAAGGGTTACAGCATAAAATAAATGAAATCAAATAAGAGAACGAAATCACAATAAGATCCTAAAATCTAAAAAAAGGGGGGATATGGCGAAATTGGTAGACGCTACGGACTTAATTGAATTGAGCCTTAGTAT